TGTGACTATTCTTTTCGACTATAAACGATGGAATCGTCCATTTCGGTATATCAAAAACAATAGATTTGAAAATGCTGTAAAAAATGAGATGTCACAATATTTTTTTCATACATGTCAAAGCGATGGAAAAAAAAGGATATCTTTTACATATCCACCTAGTTTGTCAACCTTTTTCGAAATGATACAAAGAAAGATGTCTATGTTCACAACAGATAAACTCTCTTCTGATGAATTATATAATAATTGGGGGTTTATTAATGAACAAAAAAGGAAAAACCTAAACAACAAATTTATAAATATAATTAAGGCTCTTGACAAAACTATAAATAGTAAATCCCTTATTTTGGATGTACTAGAAAAAAGAACTAGATTGTGTTATGATAATACGAAAAAAAAATACTTACCTCAAATATATGATCCTTTCTTGAATGGGGCCTACCGTGGACAAATTAAAAAAAGTTCTTCTCCTTCAATCAAAGATAAAATTTCCATACAAAATTACATACAAAGAGAGAGGATAAATAAAATCCATGGTATCTTTCTTATTATTAATTATTTAGAATTTGAAAAAAAAAAAAAACCATTTGATACAATTGATAAAAAATTATTATCAAGAGAAATGAGTTTTTTCTTGAACTTAATCAATGAATTTAATGGAAAACTAACATCAAGTTTAAATTTTAAAAAATTTGATTTACTTCCTGAACAAAAACAAGTAAAAATTAATTTAGAAGGGCAAGAAAGAAAAATCAAATTTCTATTTGAAAGATTTCTAACTGATCCTAAAAATAAAGTGATTAGAAACCAAGCTCTTGGGGTAAAAGAAATAAGAAAAAAAGTTCCGCAATGGTCATACAAATTAATCGACGATTTGGAACAAGAGGAGGGAGAAAACGAAGAAGCTTTAGGAACGGATTCTCAGATTCGTTCAAGAAAATGCAAACGTATAGTGATTTTTAATCATGACATCGAAAAAACCAATGGTTATAGTAATTTCCAAGATACTAATAATAATGATGAAACAGGCGACATTGTTTTGCTACGTTATTCACAACAATCGGATTTTCGTCGAGACATAATTACAGGCTCAATGCGCGCTCAAAGGCGTAAAACAATTATTTGGAAAACCTTTGAAGCAAACGTACATTCCCTTCTCTTTTTGGATAGAATTGATAAAGACGTTTATTTTTCTTTTGATATTTTGGAGCTGATAAAAAAAAAATTTAAAAATTGGCTATGGAAAAAGTCAGAATTTAAAAGTTCAGACTATAGAGAGAAAAAAGGAAAAGAATATACTAAAAATAAAAAAGAAGAGGAAGAAAAAAAAAGAAGGGAAAATGCACGTATAGAAATAGCAGAAACCTGGGATAGCATTGTAATTGCTCAAGTAATAAGAGGTTTTGTATTAGTAACCCAATCGATTCTGAGAAAATATATTATATTACCCTCATTGATAATAGTTAAAAATATTGGTCGTATACTATTATTTCAATCTCCTGAATGGTCGGAGGATTTAAAGGATTGGAAGAGAGAAGTGCATGTTAACTGTACTTATAACGGCGTTCAATTAGCAGAAAAAGAATTTCCGAAAAACTGGTTAATAGACGGTATTCAAATAAAGATCTTATTTCCTTTTCGTCTGAAACCTTGGCACAAATCTAAGCTTAAGCTACGAAAACCACGAAACAATTCTAACGATCCAATGAAAAAAAAAGAACAACAAAATGATTTTTGTTTTTTAACAGTTTGGGGAATGGAAACTGAACTTCCTTTTGGTTCTCCCAGAAAACAACTTTCCTTTTTTGAACCCATTTTTAAAGAACTCAAAAAAAAACTTCTAAACTTCAAAAAGAAGTGGTTTAGAATTCTAATAATTTTAAAAGAAAGAACAAAATTTTTTCTAAATGTCTCAAAAGAAAGAAGAAAATGGGTTATTACAAATATTCTATTTCTAAAAAAAATAATAAAAGAACTCTCAAAAATGAATCCAAGTCTACTAATTGGATTAAGAGAAAGGGAACTATATGAATTGAGTGAAAACAAAAAAGAAAAAAATTTGATAATCGATAATGAAATAATTAATGAACCGTCCATTAACATTCAATCTACAAATTGGATAACTTTTTCAGTAACAAAAAAAAAGATACAAGATCTAACTGATAGAACAAACACAATCTTAAATCAAATACAAAAAATTTCAAAAGACAACAAAAAAGAATTTATAAGACCACATATAAATAGTAGTTTTAACAAAATGAACAAAATGAGTTTTCATGATAAAAGAGTGGAATCAACAAAAAAGATTTTGCGGATATTAAAAAGAAGAAATGTTCGACTAATACGTAAATCAAATTATTTTATAAGATTTTTCATTGAAAGAATATATATAAATATCTTTTTATTTATCAGTAATATTCCTAGAATAAATGCACAACTTTTTTTTTATTTTTTCGAATCAACAAAAAAAATTGTTAATAAATACAGCTCCTATAATAACTATATTTACAATAATGAAACAAATCAAGAGAAAATTGATAAAACAAATCAAAATATAACGCAGTTTATTTCGACTATAAAAGATTCACTTTATAATATTAATAATAAAAACTTACAAACTTTTTGCGACTTATCTTATTTGTCACAAGCATATGTCTTTTACAAATTATCGCAAACCCCGGTTTTTAACTTTTTGAATTTATATAAGTTAAGATTAAGATCTGTCTTTCAATATAATGGGACATTTCTTTTTCTTAAGAATGAAATAAAAGATTATTTCCGTGGAACACAAAAAATATTTAATTTCAAATTGAGACATAATAAACCCCCAAATTCTGAAATAAATCAATGGAAAAATTGGTTAAAGGATTATTATCAAAATAATTTACTTCAGTCTAGGTTAGGACTACAAAAAAGTAGAAATATAGTAAAGCAACACGCTATAGCTCAAACTAACCATTTAAACAAATGGGATTCAGATGAAGAAAACCCATTAATTAACTCCGAAAAAAAAAATGTTAAAAAACAATATAGATATGATCTTTTATCATATAATTTTATTAATTATGAAGATAAGAAAAACTCATCTATTTATAGATTACCATTACAAATAAATCATAACCAAGAGATTTTTTATAATTACAACGAACATAAACGAAAATTTTTTAATATGCTGGTAGGTATCCCTATCAATAATTATCTAGTAAAAGATAATACTATAAATAGAAAGACCAATCCGGATAGAAAAAATTTGGATTGGATAATTATCAATTTTTGTCTCAGAAATAAAATGGATATTAGGGACTGGATAAATATGGATACTGACACCAACAGTAATAAAACTAAATATACTAAGACTAGGACTAATAATTATAAAATAATTGATAACATCGACAAAAAAGGTCTTTTTTATCCCACGATTTATAAAAATCAAGAAATAAATTCATCCAATAAAAAAAAAAAACTTTTTGATTGGATGAGAATGAATGAAGAAATATTAAGTTGTCCCATATCGAATCTCGAACTTTGGTTTTTCCCAGAATTTTTGATACTTTATACTTCGTATAAGACTAAACCATGGTACATACCAATCAAATTTCTCCTTTTAAATTTTAATGTAAATGAAAATGACAGTGAAAATAAAAAAAATACAGGAAAGAAAAAAAGAGATATTTTTATATCAATATTTTCAAATGAAAAAAGATATCTTGAATTAGAAAAACAAAATCAAGGAGAAAAAGAATGCGCAATCAAAAAAGATTTTGAATCAAATCTCTCAAACCAAGAAAAAGATATTGAAGAAAATTATGCGATATCAAAGATGAAAAAAAATAAAAAACAATCCAGGACCAACATGGAAACGGAGTTTGATTTCTTACTAAAAAGATATTTTCTTTTTCAATTGAGATGGGATGATTCTTTAAATAAAAAGATGATCGATAACATCAAAATATATTGTTCCCTGCTTAGACCGATAAATATAAGAGAAATTACTATAGCCTCTATTCAAAGGGGAGAAATAAATCTGGATCTTATAATGATTCAGAAAAATTTCACTCTTACAGAATTGATTAAAAAGGGAATATTACTTATCGAACCAGTTCGTCTGTCTATAAAAAATGAAGGACAATTTATTATGTATCAAACTATAGGTATCTCGTTGATTCATAAGAGTAAGCACACAATTAATCAAAAGTACCGCAAAAAAAACCATGTTGATACGAAGAATTCTGATGAATTTATTCCAAAACATCAAAAGATGACTGAAAATAGAGACAAAAATTATTATGATTTGTTTGTTCCTGAAAGTATTTTATCCCTTAGACGTCGTAAAGAATTGAGAATTCTAATTTGTTTCAATTCTAGAAATAGAAATGGTATCCCTAGCAATGCATTTTTTTGTAATGAAAATAAGTTAAGGAGTCCTGTTTTGAATAAAAGTAAAATAAATCAAAATACACTAATTAAATTAAAGTTCTTTCTTTGGCCTAATTATCGATTAGAAGATTTCGCTTGTATGAATCGCTATTGGTTTGATACCAATAATGGCAGTCGGTTCAGTATGGTAAGGGTACATATGTATCCGTAATTAAAAAATAAACTGAACCATGTACTGAAAAAAAGTTAAATACAGATTAATTTTATTTACCGTACTGTATTGCGTATATGAAGACAAAGAGATGCACACATGTATTGTTTTCCATTCCATTATGATACATGATAATAATTCAATGACATATCAATATATAGAAATGATGCAAAAATCGTCTTAGTTTATTGTTAAACTTTAGGTATCATTTTTTATCTTTTGTGGGTGCAGACAACTCTCTCTTTTTATTTATCTACTTGAATCCAATTTGAAAATTGGGATTTATTAAGAAAATTCAGATTATTGTATTGTCTATGCCAAAAAAAAAAATGAGTATAATTATTATTATTGATCAATAAAAATATATAACAATAAAGGCCGGTGGGGGGAAATATTTCATTTTATGGTACAAAAGTCATTCATTTCGGTTATTTCACACAAAGAAAAAGAAGAAAACAGGGGGTCTGTTGCATTTCAAATACTAAACCTCACTAATAGAATACGCAAACTTTCTTCACATTTGGAATTGCACAGAAAAGACTATTTATCTCAAAGAGGCCTCCGTAAAATTTTGGGAAAACGCCAAAGGATGCTGTCTTATTTGTCAAAGAAAAATACAATACGTTATAAAGAATTAATTACTCAGTTAGATATTCGGGAATCAAAAAAGCGCTAATTTGAGGAGACGTTTTTAATTATTGAATTATTTGATTTATTAGATCTTGGCTTTTATTTTAATGAACTTATTTTCGCTTTTCAGTAATTTATGAAAGAATGAATCGAGGAAAAAGAAAAGCTTATGAATAGACAAGCTACAAGAAAAGACCTCATGATAGTAAATATGGGTCCCCACCACCCATCAATGCATGGTGTTCTTCGACTCATCGTTACTCTCGATGGTGAAGATGTTATTGACTGTGAACCAATATTAGGCTATTTACATCGCGGAATGGAAAAAATTGCGGAAAACCGAACAATTATACAATATCTGCCTTATGTAACACGTTGGGATTATTTAGCTACTATGTTCACAGAAGCAATAACGGTAAATGGACCGGAGTTGTTGGGAAATATCCAAGTGCCTAAAAGAGCCAGCTATATCAGAGCAATTATGTTGGAGTTGAGTCGTATAGCTTCTCATCTGTTATGGCTCGGTCCTTTTATGGCAGATATTGGGGCGCAAACTCCTTTCTTCTATATTTTCAGAGAAAGAGAATTAGTATATGATCTATTTGAAGCTGCCACCGGTATGAGAATGATGCATAATTATTTTCGTATCGGAGGAGTAGCGGCTGATTTACCTCACGGCTGGATAGATAAATGTTTAGATTTTTGCGATTATTTTTTAATAGGGGTTACTGAATATCAAAAACTTATTACCCGAAATCCTATTTTTTTAGAACGAGTTGAAGGAGTAGGCATTATTGGTAGAGAAGAAGTAATAAATTGGGGTTTATCAGGACCAATGCTACGAGCTTCTGGAATACAATGGGATCTTCGTAAAGTTGATCATTATGAATGTTACGACGAATTTGATTGGGAAATACAGTGGCAAAACGAAGGAGATTCATTAGCTCGTTATATAGTCCGAATTGGTGAAATGACAGAATCCATAAAAATTATTCAACAGGCTCTAGAAGGAATTCCGGGGGGGCCATATGAGAATTTAGAAATTCGATACTTTGATAGAGAAAGGAATCCAGAATGGAATGATTTTGACTATCGATTTATTAGTAAAAAACCTTCTCCTACATTTGAATTGCCTAAACAAGAACTCTATGTGAGAGTTGAAGCCCCAAAGGGAGAATTGGGAATTTTTTTGATAGGGGATCAGAGTGGTTTTCCTTGGAGATGGAAAATTCGCCCGCCGGGTTTTATCAATTTGCAAATTCTTCCTCAGTTAGTTAAAAGAATGAAATTGGCTGATATTATGACAATACTAGGTAGCATAGATATCATTATGGGGGAAGTTGATCGTTAAAATGTTAATTGATACAACAGAAGTACAAGATATTAATTCTTTTTCTAGATTCGAATTTTTAAAAGAGATCCATGGAATTATATGGATCCTTATTCCTATTTTTACTCCTGTATTGGGAATCACAATAGGTGTACTAGTAATTGTATGGTTAGAAAGAGAAATATCCGCAAGGATACAGCAACGTATTGGACCTGAATATGCCGGTCCCTTGGGAGTTCTTCAAGCTTTAGCAGATGGGTCAAAGCTACTTTTCAAAGAGAATCTTTTTCCATCTAGAGGAGAAACTCGTTTATTCAGTATCGGACCATCTATTGCGGTCATATCCATTTTAGTAAGCTATTCGGTAGTTCCTTTTAGTTCTCACTTTGTTTTAGTGGATCTCAATATCGGTGTTTTTTTATGGATTGCCATTTCAAGTATCGCTCCCATCGGCCTTCTTATGTCAGGATACGGTTCAAATAATAAATATTCTTTTTTAGGCGGTCTACGAGCTGCTGCTCAATCGATTAGTTATGAAATACCATTAACTTTATGTGTGTTATCAATATCTCTACGTGCGATTCGTTAAGACATAAATTCTTCTCTATTTCTTCCTTTATAGAACCTTTTTATTTTAGCAAAAGGACGGAAGAAATTGAGTAAATATCTTCATTATTTTATTCATTATTCAGATGGATGAACTAAATTAAATTAAATAGTTATATGGGTGAAAGAAAACAGCTTATATAATATATAAATTCGCAGTAAAAAGATTGAGTCTCATTTTTCTATGTATAAGAGTTAGAGAGTTTAGCGGAAATAAACATAAGCATAAGAAAGTGGTTGCCCCAAGATTGGGTGATTCGTCATCCTGACTTGAAGCGGGCTTAAAAGATCAACCCTAGTGAGTTTTCACTATCCTTTAGTATGTATTCTCATACATGTATTACCTTAACGGATGATTGAACAAAAACGAGTGGATGGTTAGAAACACCAATATACACAAAAGATTAGTAATGGAGATTATGTAAAAGAATATTTCTGCATAATATACAAAGAATATTAATTGGGGCTTTACGTTGGTAGAAATGATCAGGCAGTACTCCCGATGGTTCCGATCCAGAGTATGCTCCTATTCGTCAATTAAATAAATGACTATTGGAAACGAAATAATCCTTTATTTTTTTTTTTTTATTCTTTCTTTATACTTTTATCCTTTCCTTTCTATATTCATATTTATATAGTTTATATAGATAGAATTCGTATCATAATTTATGAATTAATGTATAATTCTTTTTTTTAAGTGAAAAGGACGAGTTATTTCTATTTTTACAAGTTAGAAGGAGTATTTCATTGAAGAATTAAGTTATTACTCAACAAAGAAAAATTGAAATGATTATTGAAATCATTAAATAAAGGATGAGATCAATTCAGAAGTATTTTATGATTATATTTTAAATTATTAAATTATTATATATATAATAATTTAAAGTAGAACAGACAGAATTAAATTGATCTAATTCGGGATCATACGATAAATTTTGACCTTATCCATCGTATAAACATATCAAGATAAAATAAATATTGACTCGATCCTTAGATTTATTTATGGTTCTTAAGGAGCCGTATGCGGTGAAAATCTCATGTACGGTTCTGGAATAGCGATGGTAACAGTAATGGTATCACCGACTATGATTATCTAATAGTTCAAGTACAGTTGATATAGTTGAGGCACAATCAAAATATGGTTTTGGGGGATGGAATTTGTGGCGTCAACCTATCGGATTTATTATTTTTCTAATTTCTTCCCTAGCAGAATGTGAAAGATTACCTTTTGATTTACCAGAAGCAGAAGAAGAATTAGTAGCCGGTTATCAAACCGAATACTCGGGTATCAAATTTGGTTTATTTTACGTTGCTTCCTATCTAAACCTATTAGTTTCTTCATTATTTGTAACAGTTCTTTACTTGGGCGGTTGGAATATCTCTATTCCACACATATTTGTTTTTGATGAAATAAATAAAACATATGGGGTTTTTGAACCGACAATTGGTATGTTTATTACATTAGCTAAAACTTATTTGTTCTTGTTCATTCCTATCACAACAAGATGGACTTTACCTAGGCTAAGAATGGACCAGCTATTGAATCTTGGATGGAAATTTCTTTTACCTATTTCTCTCGGTAATTTATTATTAACAACTTCTTCCCAACTCTTTTCACTGTAAAAGAATATTATATCTTACATTCTCAACTTGGATCAAACAAGAGAAATAAACAAACATAAAATTATTGATATATTCACGATATGTTCCCTATGATAACCGGGTTCATGAATTATGGTCAACAAACAGTACGAGCTGCAAGGTACATAGGTCAGAGTTTCATGATTACCTTATCTCACGTAAATCGTTTACCCATAACTATTCAATATCCTTATGAAAAGGTAATCACCGCGGAGCGTTTCCGCGGTCGAATCCATTTTGAATTTGATAAATGTATTGCTTGTGAAGTCTGTGTTCGTGTATGTCCTATAGATCTGCCCGTCGTTGATTGGAAATTGGAAACTGATATTCGCAAGAAACGATTACTTAATTACAGTATTGATTTTGGAATCTGTATATTTTGTGGTAACTGTGTTGAGTATTGTCCAACAAATTGTTTATCAATGACTGAAGAATATGAACTTTCTACTTATGATCGTCACGAATTGAATTATAATCAAATTTCCCTAGGCCGTTTACCAATGTCAATAATTGACGATTATACAATTCGAACAATTTTGAATTCTCCTCAAATAAAAAAAAAGAAATAAATCCTTGATTAAAGAAAGATTTTGAATTACTAAGGGTCATTAAATAAATGATTTTTTTCGTTTTGTTTGGTCTCAATAACTACTTAACTATTGATTGATTAGTAAGAAATACGTTTTAATTTGGATTGAAAGGAATGAAAATTCATTAATTAATATCTGACATTATTTCGAAATGTATAGTTTCGTATTCGAACTACTCTAATTGAGATAAAACATGAACTTAGTCCAATAACTGGACCCCACATTAATTAATTCACACCAGTTAATTCAATTAGAAATTTTTTATGAATTATCAACAATTTTTTCTGGTCTGGTCTCAATAAGGTCATGAAAAACATTTCGATTTATTTATCTCTTATTTTTACATATAATGGATTTGCCTGGACCAATACATGATTTTCTTTTATTCTTTCTGGGATTAGTTCTTATCTTAGGAGGTATAGGAGTAGTATTACTTACCAACCCAATTTATTCTGCCTTTTCACTGGGATTAGTTCTTGTTTCTATATCCTTATTATATATTCTATCAAATTCCTATTTTGTAGCCGCCGCACAACTCCTTATTTACGTGGGAGCTATAAATGTTTTAATCATATTTGCTGTGATGTTCATGAAGGGTTCAGAATATTACAAAGATTT